ATGCTTACCCGTTGGTTATTCTCAACTAACGCTAAAGATATTGGAACTCTTTACCTAATGTATGCCATCTTTATGGGATTAGTAGGGACAGCTTTCTCAATTCTTCTGCGATTAGAATTATCAGCACCTGGTACACAGTTCCTAGCAGGAGATCACCAACTGTACAACGTAATCCTTACAGCCCACGGTATTATCATGCTTCTGTTCATGGTAGTTCCAGCTATGGCTGGATTCGCTAACTACATGGTGCCAGTACTTATTGGAGCACCGGATATGGCGTTCCCTCGACTAAACAACGTATCATTCTGGCTGCTTATCCCTGCTACACTACTACTACTAGCTAGTGCTTTCGTAGAACAAGGAGCAGGAACAGGTTGGACTGTTTATGTTCCTCTAGCAGGTATCCAATCACACTCAGGTGGATCAGTTGATCTAGCTATCTTCTCACTTCACCTTTCTGGGGTATCATCAATGCTTGGAGGTATGAACATTATCACAACAATCCTAAACATGCGAGCTCCTGGTATGACTCTACACAAAATGCCACTGTTCGTATGGGCTATGTTCTTCCAATCAATCCTAATGGTGTTAGCTATGCCTGTGCTTGCTGGTGCAATTACAATGATCCTTACAGATCGAAACTTTAACACTTCATTCTATGACCCAGCCGGAGGAGGTGACCCAGTTCTATACCAACACCTGTTCTGGTTCTTCGGACACCCTGAAGTATATATTCTAGTTATTCCTGGATTCGGTATGGTATCACACGTTATCTCAGCATTCACTAACAAACCAGTTTTCGGTTACCTAGGTATGGTTTACGCTATTGCTTCAATTGGTATCCTTGGATTCATTGTTTGGTCTCACCACATGTATGCAGTAGGACTTGATGTAGATACACGAGCTTACTTCACAGCTGCAACAATGATTATTGCAGTACCTACAGGTATTAAAATCTTCAGTTGGCTAGCTACATGTTACGGAGGTACAATTCGATACACAGCTCCTATGCTATTTGCTCTAGGATTCGTAGCTCTATTCACAATTGGTGGACTAACAGGAGTTGTCCTAGCTAACGCTTCAATGGATGTTGCTATGCACGATACATACTACGTAGTTGCTCACTTCCATTATGTTCTTTCAATGGGTGCGGTATTCTCAATCTTTGCTGGATTCTACTACTGGGCACCTAAAATCCTAGGAAAAATGTACTCAGAAACACTGGCACAAATCCACTTCTGGACACTATTCGTGGGGGTAAACACAACCTTCATGCCTCAACATTTCCTTGGACTTGCAGGTATGCCACGTCGAATCCCTGATTACCCTGATGCATTTGAAGGATGGAACTACATCAGTTCAATGGGTTCACTTATCTCAGTAATCGCTACACTTGTGTTCCTATACACAATTTACGATATGCTAGCTAACCAACCTGCAGCATCATCAAATCCATGGGCCCTAGCACCGTACTTCACTAGTCGTCAAGTATTTGAAGTTCACTCTCAAGTATCAACTACCCTAGAGTGGACATTACCTAGTCCTACACCATTCCACGCATACAATATGATGCCAGTACAATCTTAGACAATGATGAAATTCCCATTCTTTACATCTAGTCGTTCTTACTATGATCTAACAAAGATCAGAGCATTACAAGCAGAGTTCTTTACAAAGATTGTTGCAGCCATCGAATTAGCACGAAGTTTAACTAAAGGAGGGAAATATAGTGCAGTAGTGTCTAGTTATCCAGAGGGTACTCCTGTACAAGTTACAGAACCTAGTAAGGATACTGACACAGTTGCTCCAGCTAACATGGGTACATTAGATAAAGCTAATACCACTTTATTTAGTCGATTCAATGGAATCTCTGGAGTCTACCTACTTTACCGTATTAATTTCCCCTTACAATTCTACATTGGATCTAGTGTAAACTTAGGTGCTCGTATGTTTGATTACTATAAACTCCTTATTAATAAATCAGAAGGACGTACAACTGTTGAACGAACTTTCAATGATTCTGGTGATCCTTCTGATTGGGGCGTAGTATTTCTTGGGTTTTATCCTCCTCTTGTGAGACTAGTAATGGAACTATTCTTTATGAATACTCTATTCCCAACTATGAACCGTGTTCATACTGTTAGCATTAACAATCTAGGAAATAGCACACATCTATCATTTAGTGATATGGCCATTGGATTAAGAGCTCAACTATCATCATACTTCTCTCATGAAGCAGTAATCGGAGCTTTTACTACGCTATCTAACGCAATCCATAATGCTTATAAAGCATGGGAGATTACTGGTAAATCTCTCAATAACTTAGGTATGGTGATTTTTGTATACAGCTACACAACTCACAAACTTCTTTTTGTAATGTCAAGCCTAGAAGCATGTCGTGCTCATTTTCATACACATGTAAATCTATTACGTACTTGTATGAACCTAAAATGGGTCTTCCGCCAAGAATTCATTCTATCTCATACCCCACTGAGTGCTGAAGAATTAAGAGCATACCAAGTGCCAGACTCAGCTATTGGTCAAGGCCGTTACGAAATTGAAGCATACAATAGAGGCACAAACCAACTAGTAGGTAAATACCCTTCAATCCGTGAAGCTAGAAAAGCTCTTAGCAGTGGAAATCGTACATATCTTCTAGAAGCAATCCGTACAGGATCTGTTTACAAGAACATGTATTTCACTAGAAAACTAATCAATACCAAAATCAATATCTATCGATATGATGCTATTACTGGAGCTGAACTACCATCATACGGTGGTACAGCTAGAACATTCAAAGCTGCCGGAATTGGATTCAAAAGACTCAAAAGAGTCCTAGACACTGGAATTGCATACAAAGGAGTGATTTACACAACAAAACCACGATAGTCTATATTATTCTTATTCCCCTAAGTATAACACTAAACTAATACAACCTTATTCCCCTGCTATTCTACACTAGCACAAATAACACTGATAACTAAACAGTTAAATAATCAACAAATAAGCATAAGACCACTCAAAATTTTACTTTATACTAACTATGACATTCTTTACAATTTTTAAACACGGGCTACAATTATTTGTAAGTTCCCCGTTCCCTAGCACACTAATCACATTAGTTGTTGCCGCTATTTGCGTACACACACGCTTTATTGGAGTTAAACCTAGAACTTCCTTTATTAAAGGTCTAGCGATTGTTTCTGCAGTATTAATGCTTTTCTATGTACTATTATTCTACGTGGCATATGACAAATTTCCTGGTATCCTTTGGGTAGCTGCGAAATTATCTGTGTTAGTCTATAAAATGCAAGTTTCATACCTAGCTTACGCATTCATAATTCATGGTCTATGCTTTGTATTAGGAGTAGAAAACCAATTATCCCTTCACTGCAAAGAAACACTCCATTTACTATTCAAAGCAAGCATGGAAGATAAATCTCTTATCTTCATGTTCCTTGCCTATGCCTTACTCTGGTTTATTCTGCACATCCTTATCAGATTAGACGGTGTGACGTTCACTATTAATTTAAGTCATACTTTCCGCGATGGATCAGTTAATGGATACAGATTAATTATTGCCATTCTACTACGATTAATCTATTATTACGTACGTAAAAAATAGATGTATAACAATCCCCATACTCCCCTTATTATGATAATAGACGTATTCTATCCTAGAACTACTCATTGGCTCATAGTAAACTCAAAAAGGTAGTGTGATATGAATTAACACATATCTATAATATGTAAAATTATAATATGATACTTAAAAGGGATAATACCACCCAAAAAACCCCCGGAGGGAGATGAACGCTCCATCTAGGACTTCGGTCCATATTCAATTGGATACTGAAATGGCAGCACTTTTTCTCTCATGACTAAGATCATAGTCACCTCGCTCAGCGAGTGTCGTCGTACCCCTTGCAGGGAACTTCCTCGCTCGCCACGCTCGTGTCGTCTGTATTATATAGATCTACCATCCACTAAATAATCCGCTACGCGATAAGACCACTTCTCTAATATTTCACACCTAACTTGAAGAGTCCCTGAACATCACTCTAGTTATAAAGTTAAAATCTAGTCTCCTGACCTTGAAGTACTGAAAAATCAAAATACATCGGTAAGTCGTAAAATAGGCATCCATCGCTACGCATATTTATGTCATAGGTGATATTCCTAACCACGATGTATATTTGGACACTCTATGAGAATCTTTAGATGTCCCCGCGTGAGTCGTCGTATATTTATCAGATGCGACTCGTCCGCGGTGATAATGACAAGACTTGGACACTCTATTTCTATACAAACCTCAGATTACTCTATAAGAGTAAGGTGAGTGTAACTAGCTCCCTAGGACTGAGGTGTGGCGTCTCCAGCATTCTTTATGAGTACTCCTTCATTTATTAAAGAATCACAAACAACTACAACACTAGAATGGGCTCTACCAAGTCCTACACCATTCCACGCATACAACATGATGCCTGTACAATCCTAATTCTACGATAATACTAGTAACATAGTTCTAAAGACTATGCATCGATTCTAACTCGATATTTCAACACCTTAATCCCCATACATTCAACTATTACGTCTTAATGACAGCTTTCAAGTGAAAGTAATATAACATATTTAAATTATGCCACAACTACAACCATTCTACTTTGTGAACCAAATGACATTCATGCTTATTGGTCTATTCACAATTACATACATCATGTCAGTATACGTACTACCTTACTTCGTACAACTGTTCGTAACACGAGTTTACATCACTAAACTCTAGTTCCCGAGTCATGATAATAATTATCAACTCCCCTAATGTAACTCTAACATTTCGACACTTAAAAGTAATGAATATAACGATTTATACCTATAAAAGGATTAATAGCCAAGTGGTTTACGGCGTCGTACTTGAAATACGGTAATGCGCAAGCATTCAGAGGTTCGAATCCTTTTTAATCCGACTAAGACTATAATATATAGAATACTATAAAGTATCTAAATATCCTAATCCGTTATATTAAATGAATAGAGGGATTTGTAATATTAGGATACGCATAGATTATCCATAAAGATATTTAAAAGAGAACTATGTTTTATAAACATATTAGAAGATCATTATATAAATGATTCAGGCCTCTATTAGAGAGAGGTATAACAGTAAGTGTTTAATTATGGCACATCTGGATGGGTATCTAGGAATTTAACACATGCAAGTCTAATGATTCATCTTGAATCATGGCGTACAGGTCAGTAATATATAGGAAGATACCCCAAGAATCATGCTAATCATGAATATAACAAAAGAGTTTATAATTCGTCTTGGGATTTGCCTATATCCTAACAGGTAGTTGGTGAGGTAATGCTTAACAAGCCTACGAGGGGTAGAAGAGGATGAAAGTCCTACATTCGACATTGGAAATGAAAAAGTCCAAAGCATCTCATGGTGCGCAGCAGTGAAGAATATTGGTCAATGCACTAAAGTGTGAACCAGTTACCTAGATTCGGGGAAACTCGATGTAAGAATAATGAATGATGATCATATTCCTATTAGTCCTGTCAAAATTCTGTGCCAGCAGACGCGGTAAGAAAAAAACATAGCGACAAGAAGCTATATGATGTAACGCAGACAAGTCGTAAGATGATGCTGCCAATCCCATCCGTCGGGATGAGTTTAAAGAGCTGTAGGGACCGGTGACGGTCGATGCAGGAGCCTCTGGATAACGTAACCCTATGCCAATAGTTCTAGGTATAGGGCCAAAACTGAATACGATATTGGTTAACGAAAGTGAATCCTCATTAAAAGGCCTCGTCAGCAAGCTGGGAATGAAAACTGTCCAAAATGGTGGTGCGGATCTGAGTACTGTTACTGTAGGATCGACGTGACAATGGCAATCGGGGAAATATATCCGAAAGGATGAATAGACCGAAAGCAGCACACCCCCGGGGTAGAGAGGAGACCTAAGTCGTATGTACCACTTACATCATATGGAACTTGGTAAGCCTCATACGTTCCACGAGAGATTGTGGGGATTTGTTAAGGATCACGCCCATTTAAAGCCTACGGGTGCCGGGCTGGCTCGTCCTTGCAAGTTCAAAGTAGGAGGTAAAGGACAATACTGAAAGCGAATGCCTAGTTGTAATGATTAGGATAGGTCCTCGAAAGAGGGAATAACCAACTCGAAAGAGTGCAGACTAGTACAGTGGCTGATCCCCTACCTTTAGGGGTAGGGCCTTACTCATGTAGAGTAGGGCATAGGCTACCTGCGGATTTGGCACACCTGCGGTAGTTGGAAGAGATTGGGTGAGCTGTGTGATGCGAAAGTATCTCGCACAGTTCTTGGTTTCACATAGACTATAAGTAGAGTGAGCTTAGGCAATATCGAAATGAAGTGTTTAGTGAAGCGACCAGAAAGGGCAACCCATCAGAGTTTTGAATAGGTGTAAAGGATACGTAGCCTGTGATAATAATCACTAGAGTCAAATAGAGGAACTAACAATACCTAGAGAAGGGATGATATCTTATGATACTAGGGGGAGAACCAATGGCGAAAGCATAGTTCCAGGTAATGACTGACGGTAAGGTATGAAGGCTGAGGCAGGAATAAGGATTAGATACCCTAGTACTCTCAGCTGTAAACGATGTAGATTAGAGATATGTCTGATTAGATATGTCTCCATGCAAACGCGATAAATCTACCACCTGTAGAGTATAGTCCCATGGCTGAAATACAAATAATTAGACGGTCTGTGAGCAAACGGAGTGGAGCATGTTATTTAATACGATAATCCGCGTAAAATCTTACCACATCTTGCATACGATGATATCACTCCTAAGAGTGCATCAGTACAGGTGTTGCATGGCTGTCGCCAGCTCGTGTCAGTGAGACGTATGGTTAATTCCGTTAAACGAGCGCAATCCTCGCCATGATTATATAGATTCATGGTCTCATTCTGATAAAGAATGATTTTAGGAGGACTATGACAAGCCCTCATGGCCCTTATGGTGTGGGCTATAGACGTGCTACAAGAAGACTGACAATGTGTCGCAATATCGAAAAATGGAGCCAATCACTTAAAAAGTCTTATTATACGAATTGTATGCTGGAACTCGCGTACATGAAGCAGGAATTCCGAGTAATCGTAGATCACCACGCTACGGTGAAACTCAATCTCACGGATGTACTAACCGCTCGTCACGGGAGGAGAGACTTATAACTATGAAGTAGCAATAGTATTACTTTACTAAAGATCCTTATGATCAGATTATTCAGCCGTTAGGTTTAAGTAAGTTTTATAATGTGTTACGAATAGTCTCGGTTGATTCTTCTGAAGTCGAAACAAGGTGACTCTTAGGGAACTAGGAGTCGATTAATAACTATTACATAAAACCCCTTCTCTCTAAACTAGCCTTATATTTTATCGCAATAAACTTAAGACGAGTCTCAAAATCTCACTATTTTATGTAGCTAACGCAGGATCATTGAAATGCCCATTTGATACAAATCTATCAACATAATACCATTCAGTGTAATAACCATTTTATTCTGTATAGTTAAGGAAACAATAGTAGAATACTTTAAGAGAAATAGAACAAGTGACAAGATTTCACTTTTCTAAAATAATAAAATCATAAACGACATTTGTCGAACATCTCAAGTAGTGAAATTACTTTTACTATTAGGGACAAACTTTATCACCTATTACCCTATACACATTATCATGTTATACAACATCTTTATCAGTTCTCCACTAGAACAATTCGAAGTTTCACCCTTATTTAGCATGAACGCACCTGTTCTAGGGAACTTCAACCTATCACTAACTAACCTAGGACTTTACACATTCATCACAATGTTCCTAGTACTTAGCCTACACTTTGTGGGTAACAACTCATTCTCACTAATCCCAAGCAAATGGAGTGTTGCTCTAGAAAGTGCCTATGCATCAGTACACTCAATTGTACGAGACCAAATTGGTGCTGCTAACGAAATCTACACACCTTTCATCTACAGTCTATTCTTCTTCATTCTATTTGCTAACCTTAACGGTAACATTCCTTATGGATTCACAATTACTACTTCAGTGATGGTATCTATCGGTATGTCAGTACTTATCTTCCTAGGTGTTACAACACTTGGACTAAGCAAACACGGAGTACACTTCTTTGCATTCTTCGTACCATCAGGTACACCTCTAGCCCTAGTACCAGCTCTAGTTCTAATCGAACTAATTTCTTACCTAGCACGAGCTGTATCACTTGGTGTTCGACTTTTCTCTAACATGGTGGCTGGTCACACACTAATGAAAATTCTTTCAACATTCCTAGCACAACTATTCACAACAAGTATTCTAGTAGCAGTAGTTACACTGATTCCATTCGCTATTTTCGTAGCTCTAATTGGACTAGAAATCGCTGTGTCAGTTATCCAAGCTTACGTGTTCTGTGTACTTACATCAAGTTACATTAAAGACAGAATCGAACTTCACTAATATAATTAAAGTGTTCGTTCTATCTACACTAACAATCCCCTTATTCTATAACTTACATATCACTTTACTATAAAGTAGCTATCCAATAACTACTATCCATAGATAAGTATCTACATTTCGATACTCTGTTGATTTATTTAAATAAAATTGCTTATAAATTAGTAGACTTGTCAATATGAAACAGTAAATACAATAGTCTAGTATAAAATAAGATGATACTTAAAAGAGAAAGTAAGACCCTTAAAACCCCCGGAGGGAGATGAACGCTTCAGGCAGTTTTTAAACATATTTTCTATGTAATAATCTATACAGTGAGTGTTGTATCTTAAAGTCTAAGGTGTATAAAAGTCCCCTTTACATTAATTTCGTGGCACCTCATAAAAATACAATTTAACTAGTCTAAATATTTTAAATTATAAAAAGGTGGCTAGACAAAAGACATTTAGACACTTTTCTATTCTCTTTAAAAGAGATGCTATTATTTTATTGTGTTTTATGTAGCAAATGTGTCGGAATTGGTATACGAGCTGTACTTAGGATACAGTGTCTCACGACTTAAGAGTTCGAGTCTCTTCATTTGTAGTTAAATGATTATAAATTAAAGTGATGATATTTAAAAACTTTATCATCTTATTTAACTATTGCGTCTTTAGCATAATGGCAATGCCTCCGCCTTCGAAGCGGTACAATATGGGTTCGAGTCCTTTAGGACGCTATAGGTGAGTCTTATTATACTCAATAGTTTAAAACTAGTTAAAAGTATACTGGCTCATTTTGGGGTGAGTCTTTCCACTTCAGTGTTTAGACTCATCCAGTATTCTCTTATTAATAAGCACAGATTTAAGAGACTAGTAAGCAGATTGATATAGCTGCAATGTCCATAATTCTAATTAACCTTATGTGTTGTTACCTAGATGATCAGGCTTGTGTGGCACTCGTCTGATCATATCTATTCTTTACCCAGGTTAAGTGAGTGTAATATAGCGGTTATTATCTCCGACTTCCAATCGGATGACTCCGGTTCGATTCCGGACACTCATATTCTATATTAGTATTGAAATGTTCTATCTTCTATATAAACATTAAGACAGCTGTGTAGAGTGTCGAAATGTTGGTATTGTATAGAAAAATTGTTATTTTGTTAAGTTATTGACATTTTGATACTACATTTTATTAGTCATGCTTGTTTTAGGTATCTTTTCTCTAATGACAGCCGTAGCGCTCCCTAACGTACATATTTCACCAATTCTTCTTACTCGGGTAGCTTCTATTGTATTACTTTACTCCGCTGCATTATCATTTAATGCTCTAGATATCCAAGCTATTGGTTCAGGTGTAAGTATTTACAGTGGACTATTCCAAGTCACATCAGTTTCTCAAGCTATGGATACTTTCATTTTCCTTGTTGGTGCTATGATCTTAATCCCTTGGGCTCCTGTGACTAAATCATTTGTATCTCACTCACGTACACTACTAACATCAGTACCTACTATTGCAGAATATCCACTTATCATTCTATTTACTACATGTGGTGCTTCATTCCTTGTATCTAGTGCAGATCTTGTATCGATCTACCTAAGTATTGAACTACAATCATTTGCTGTCTACATCTTAGCTGCACTATACCGAGAATCAGAATCTGCCACATCAGCTGGACTTAAATACTTCCTACTAGGAGGACTTTCATCAGGACTTATTCTACTTGGGTCAGCACTGATTTATGCCTTCACAGGTCTAACAAACCTAGAAAGTATCTATTCAATTCTTTCTGTTGGTACAGTTGATAGTCTTACATCAGGTCTAGGACCATGTGCTATTGGGTTTACAATTTTAGCTGTTGGTTTCCTATTCAAAGTAGCAGCTGCCCCATTCCACAACTGGGCTCCAGATGTGTATGATGGTGTTCCAACAATCGTGACAACATGGTTAACTATTATGCCTAAAATCTCAATCTTTGTGTTATTACTAGAACTACAAAATGGTCTAGGATTAACAGGTGCATCATTAACTCTGATGTTTAATGATATTCCATTTGATGTTTGGAAAAATCTGCTATTAGTGTCATCTTTAATGTCACTAATTATTGGTACTGTTGTAGGACTTGCACAATACCGAATTAAACGACTATTCGCATACAGTACAATCTCACATGTAGGATTCCTTCTATTAGCACTAGCTGTTAACAGTGAAGAATCTATCGAATCATTCCTGTTCTATATTGTGCAATACAGTATTACTAATCTAAATGCTTTCCTTGTGATTCTTGCATTTGGTTATGTATTACATTCATCAGTAGGTCGATCTGATGGTAACGGTACAGATATCCAATTTATTTCTGACATGGCTGGACAATTCCGAGCTAATCCATTACTAGGACTAGCCCTTACAGTATGTCTATTCTCTATGGCTGGTGTACCTCCATTAATTGGATTCTTCGGAAAACAAATGATCCTATATTCTGCCACACATAGTGGATATTACTTCTTATCTATCGTAGCTATTATTGTGTCAGTGATTAGTGCATCATACTATCTAAAAATTGTCCGAGTCATTCATTTCGACTCAGGTGAAGTAGATAGTAACACTTCTACACTACCACAAGAAAGTAAACTAACTAATGTACATAGCTTTGCTATTGCTACATTAACAATGGTGATTACACTGTTCGTGTTCAAACCATCAATTATCTTAAATAGCACAAGTCTACTGGCTCTAACACTGTTCCAATACTAATGAACTCATTAACAATTCTATTTATCTTTGTACCTATCCTGGTAGCTATCCTACTAGTACTTAACGTACTATTAGCAGCTCATCGTCCAGATGCAGAAAAAGTAACAGCCTACGAATGTGGGTTTATGATGATCAGAGGTCAAACCCGGTCACCCTTTAGCATCCAATATTACCTTGTGGGTATGTTATTCCTTGTGTTCGATTTAGAGATTCTCTTACTCTACCCTTACGCTACAGTAGCCTTTCAACTAGGTAGTTACGGATATATTGTAGTTATGCTATTCTTCTCTGTTCTAACACTAGGATTTGTCTACGAATTAGGAAAGGGAGCTCTTTACTTTACAGATCAACGGTCAGCAATTAATGTGGTTACACTAGATCGTCCTGCAAGTTAAGTTTGAACTAAGATAGTATATAAACCATTATAATCCCCTATAAAGACATTAAATATAGATAAACAGATCAATCGTATAATATGCATACCTAAAAGTCTATAAGTTTATATATTTGTATATTTATAACTTCTCCTTAGTCATGCTTGTTTTAGGTATTATCTCTCTAATGACAGCCGTAGCGCTTCCTAACATCTATATTTCACCAATTCTTCTTATTCGGGTAGCTTCTATCATTCTATTGTACACTGCTGCATTATCCTTTAATGCTATGAATATCCAAGCTATTGGATTAAGTGTAGGTGAATGGGATAGACTATCCTATGTTGTAGCTACTCAAGCTATGATTACTTTCATTTTCCTTATTGGTGCTATGATTTTAATCCCTTGGGTATCTTATACTAAACAGTCTACTTATCGTATCTTATTAGTAGTTATGTCCGTAGCCACTACTTTTGCTTTCAGTTACGAGATTTTATTATTAAGTAATTACTTTGTCAAAATGCTAAGTTGGTTATTTCTATCATACCCTGTTCTATTTAGTTTACCTAGTCTAGTAGTATCAATGCTATTCGTATATATCGTTCGTAAATTAATTTATTCTCTATTACTTTATATCTTAGTAGTAATCTACGATCGACGTAGAATTATTTCATCTTGGCAAGCTCTTAATAGAGTATCGGCATTTTATCTCCACTTTTCTATTTTATGGCTAGTAGCAGTTATTTATAGTTATATGGTTTACGGTAATAGTCTAACATTCATGTTACTTGTTTATCTAAAAGGTGCAACAAGTAGAGATATTCTTCACAGTCTTCTTACTGTGTTATTCCGACCAGTTTTATGTGATAGTAATATTCCTTGGGCTATTACAGATAAAGTGTCGCAAGCTCAGTTAGTACTTAACAACATGTATAACCATCTTATTAATGATTGTACAGATGATGAAGCTTCATTTGCCCGTCAATATTTAGCTGAGTATATTATTCCACCTATTGGAGATACTGGATTAAACGAGACCTTTATCTCTTCTAGATCTATGGTAGAGCATTCTATTAGACATCGAGTCTCTGATAGATATGCTTGTAGTTCTATTGGTGATTCGTATCATCAAAAGGCAGTAATCTATTCATTTACTAATAGCTCATTTGATTTATCAGCTACTTATATTGGACAAACTCAGAATCTAACTAATCGGTTAATCAGACATTATAATTCATCTGTAGGTATTAATCGTCCTATCGGTAAACTTTATCCTTATGCTAATAGTGTTGGTGGGCTTGGCAACATGTTATTCTATGTTAATCTAGAGTTTTCTACTTTTCAAGATCTATGGCTGAAAACTCATCGATCGTTAAGTGTTGAACTTAAATATATTCTTCAAGCATTTACGGAGTATAAATTAGCTCTCTATGAACAAGCACTTATCACTTACTACAAACCACAACTTAATAGTTCAGATGTGAATTTTAATTTCTTACACTGGTTCCCTGGATATGCTCGACCTAATGTAGCCTATTCATATTTCAATGTCTTCGACACTAAAAATCTTATGGAGTCTATCAAAGATGGACCTAAGTTTGACTTTTCACTCTATCACAACTATACTACAGAACGTGGTATCAAACCTTTAGATCATGATTGGTTAGTTTGGTTTATCGGATTCTGTGAACGTCGAGCTAACTATGCTTCTTTTGGTCACACTAATCAACTCATTATGGCTATGAAGGAACTAGATTTCTTAAATTACATTAGTGACCAATTAAACCTTCGTTCTAGACCAATCGTACGAAGAAAAAGAGGTCACCAACTAATTATGACTGGTATGGGAGATAGAGATTGTTTATCTACTATCTTCTACAAAAATCTTGTGACACAAAAATTTATTGATACTGTAAGACAATTTACTGCAAACTCTAATAACCGTGTTGACCTATCTATGACTCCTAAAGGAGTTAGTGCAGCTAGTCTGGATAATTCATGGCTATCTGGTATTATTGATGCTCATAGTAGTTTCTTCTTTGACAAAGGAATCCCAGTAGTTAGTTTTAATCTATCTAAACACCCTGAGATTTTACTATGTCTATTAAGTGTATTCAGTGCAGCAACTACTCGTAAATACGATAACACTATCGCCCAATTCCGTGGAGATAATAGAGTAGCTCAATTAATGAGATACTTAACTAAGTATCCACTTAAATATAATAAAGCTACTCAAAGGTGGTTTGAATCGTGTCTGAAACTTCGGGCACTGGGGTACCACCGTAAAGCCGAAACTAAACAGTCATTCATTGATCTAGTTAAAAGTCGACCTAACATATAAATCCCCTTATACTACTTCATTTATACTAAAATCGCAGTATCTAAATCCTCTAAAGGCAGATGCATATCTTTACCCGCTCGCACCGAGTGTCATTATCCTCCGTAATACGGTAGAATGCCCCTCCTGGTGCTCGCTCCGCTCTTCCGAGAACATAACACATCTAGGATTTAAAATGCCATGAGGTCTATATGATTAGAGGATAACAAACCTAAGAAGGGTTCATTAATAACAATACTAAGGTATAAACTACTGTAGAAATAGTTTTATCGCGTAGCGGGATAGAAGTTAGATGATAAACGAAAGGAATGAAGACGACACAAGCGTGGCGAGCGAGGAAGTTCCCTGTAAGGGGTACGACGACACTCGCTGAGCGAGGTTACTGTGATCTTCACCTTAGTGATGAGATAGAAAGTACTGTTATTATAATACTCCATTGAATATCTACCAGAGTCCTAGTTAGAGCGTTCATCTCCCTCCGGGGGTTTTTTGGGTGGTATTCTTCCTTTTAAGTATCATAATTTATAAAAGTCAGCAGTTTGCCTCTAATTTAACTTAACCCTTGTGGAATGTTGTGTATAGCAGTACTTATACTTATCCCCAACTTGACTTTAGATCACGTTGGTTAGAGGGGTTTAGTGGGTTCAGTGCTATTGCCGGACAAACACGAGCTCCATTCAGTATTCAATACTATCTAGTAGGTATTCTATTCCTGATCTTTGACCTGGAAATTCTACTACTTTACCCTATTGCAGTAACACTCTACAATGTATCAATTTACGGATTCTGGGTGGCTATGATCTTCTTCACAGTTCTAACACTAGGATTCGTCTACGAGTTAGGTAAAGGTGCTCTTTACTTCACTGATCAACGATCAGCTATTAATACTGCTACTATTGTACCAGAACGACCATAATTAGACTCCCCTTTTCCCTGACTGACATAAGATGTTGTTTCAGTAAAGTACTAAGCAAGGGGAAATGTCTCTTTAAGTAAGGATAAACATTTGTTTTACTAGATTAGATTAATATATTTTTTTAAGTAATAATTTAATCAAACACAAAGGTTGCTTATACACTGTAAAATACTTTTATCTTTATAGATAGAAGTCTAAAGTCTAGAGATAATCATGTTAAGGGGATTTAGAGCGTGAAACTCTGTCCCGGCTCATAGAATTATGAGTAAAGAACTAGGAATGAAACCATAAGGGCGAATAGTCCAGTAGCTTCTGCTAGGGCGAAACCTAGGATAGCGTATGTGAACAGTTGACCTCGTAGTGCAGGGTTTCGGGCTGTTGATGAGATAAGTGATGAGAAGATTGATCCAATTCCTACCCCAGCTCCGATAAGACCGATAGCTGCTAGACCTGCTCCGATGTATTTTGCTGCTGCCATAATAAACGAAAAATAGGGTGTTCACAACGTCTCTTGAAGAGTCAGGTGAACGTAAGTAAATGTCATGCACGATGGGACAAACCTTATCATACAATCTCTTTTAAATATATTAAATTCTAATAATGATTATTAGAATTTAAGAAAAGACGAAAACTTTTACATGATAAAAATAACATAAAGGAACTCAATTTACAAAAGACGACCCTCACGGTCGATTGATAAAGACTTGTTTAAAATATGAGAACTATGGATAGTTTTCATAAAATAAAGGTCTAAAGATTGGTTGAGACGTATTTCCCCTCCGGGGGTTTTAAGGGGTCTTACTTTCTCTTTTAAGTACCTTACCTTTAAATTCAAGTTTAGATTTTTAGTGTATCTTGTTGTTACGTATAAGTGAACAAGTTAATGGTGTTTAGAATGGCTGCTAATTTAGAAATACTAAAATATATTAATAGTTCTGAATATTTTGTTACTTAGTCTAATAAGTTAAAGTATCCAAATGTGCTGTTAGATACGGTAAATGGCTTTTTACTTAACTAGGGATTCTTTGTGATAGTGTATAATAATGATATTTGTAAAAGAGTACATTAACGGGAAAATAGCATAATGGTTAATGTCCCACTTTGTCGAAGTGGTTTATGGCGGTTCGATCCCGCTTTTTCTCGTCACGGACTATGATAGACCCAACATAACCAATGATTGGTATTCTACTGGACTCTTCCTCCTAATCTAGTCTGACCGCAATCATATACTTAGACACTGTTTTGAGTATCTCTTCTGTTTTACAGATGCCTATATAACATATCTTTAAAGATATGTTATCCATTATACTTTAGCAATCTTAGATTGTTACATAATTTACACAAGTTCCATTTGGAGACAATACTTAGTCATCATGACTCTTTCACTAGTTCTATTCCTCATCGGGATTTTAGGGTTCGTACTTAACCGTAAAAATATCATTCTAATGATTATCTCGATTGAAATCATGCTACTAGCTGTTACATTATTAGTACTAGTGAGTTCATACCAATTCGACGATATTATGGGTCAAACATACTCCATCTATATTATTGCAATTGCGGGAGCTGAAAGTGCCATTGGACTAGGTATTCTGGTAGCTTACTACCGTCTACGAGGTAACATTTCACTACGTACATAATGTATCTTGCTATTCTAGCCCTTCCTATGTTTGGTTCAGCTGTTGCTGGACTACGTGGACGATCCATCGGAGTCACAGGTGCACACATCATCACTACAGGATGTCTAACTGCTTCTGCACTTCTATCATTAGTAGCCTTCTACGAAGTTGGACTATGTGGATCACCTGTATCTATCGAACTATTTAGTTGGATTGACTCAGAATTTATGCTAGTAAACTGGGGATTCCTATTCGATAGTCTCACAGTTTCAATGCTACTACCAGTACTAATTGTTTCATCACTAGTACATCTTTACTCTATCTCATACATGGGTGAAGATCCACACAACCAACGATTCTTCTCATATCTATCAATGTTCACATTCTTCATGCTTATTCTTGTAGCAGGTGATAACTACTTCATTATGTTCATTGGTTGGGAAGGAATCGGTATTTCTTCTTATCTGCTAATTAACTTCTGGTATACTCGTATCCAAGCTAACAAATCAGGTATCAAAGCCTTAACAGTTAACCGTGTTGGTGATATGTTCCTATCAGTAGGATTCTTCGCTATCTTCTGGGTATTCGGTAATGTTGATTACGCTACAGTATTTTCAGTAGCACCATTCATTAACGAATCAGCAATCACTATTATTGGACTTCTTCTACTTGTAGGTGCTATGGCAAAATCGGCCCAACTAGGACTTCACACTTGGCTACCAGATGCTATGGAAGGACCTACTCCTGTGTCTGCTCTAATCCATGCTGCTACTCTTGTGACAGCTGGGGTTTATCTAATGCTTCGATCATCACCAATTATCGAATATGGTCCAACAGTATTAGTAGTCATTACATGGGTAGGAGCATTAACAGCATTCTTCGCTGCTACTACAGGTCTTCTACAAAATGACTTAAAACGGGTAATTGCCTATAGTACTTGTTCACAAATGGGATACCTATTCATGGCAGTAGGACTATCACAATATAATGTAGCCCTTTTCCACCTTGTAAATCATGCCTTTTTCAAAGCACTTCTATTCCTAGCTGCTGGTGCTGTTATTCACGGTATGGCTGACCAACAAGATCTGCGACGACTAGGTGGTCTGGTGAACTTCCTACCATTTACTTACACAGCAATTCTTATTGGATCACTATCTCTAATGGCATTCCCATTCCTGACAGGATTCTACTCTAAAGATCTGATTCTTGAAGTTGCACTTGGACAATACGAAGTATCTGGACATGCTGCTTACTGGTTAGGTACAATTTCTGCTGTATTTACAGCATTCTATTCATTCCGTCTAATTTCACTGACATTCTTCACTGTGCCTAATGCACCTAAAGGTGATTATCTACATGCACATGAAGCACCTATGATTATTGTTATTCCATTAGTGATTCTATCTATCATGTCAATCGGATTTGGATATGTAGCTAAAGATGCGTTCGTTGGTATTGGATCAGATTTCTTAGCTACTTCATTATTCCAACACCCTGATCACATTACACTTGTAGAAGCAGAATTTGGACTTCCTCTACTACTAAAACTTCTACCAGCTATTGGTAGCCTATTTGGAGCTGGACTATCACTATATCTATATCATGTAGTGCCTGCTTACACAATTAGTCTAACCGACTCATCACTAGGTCGATCTATCTATGCCTTCCTTAACGGAAAATGGCTATGGGACAATGTGATCATTGCATTCCTGATCATGCCAGCCCTCTCTCTAGGTCACACCGTATCTAAGGTGATCGATCGAGGTCTTATTGAAGTGGTAGGTCCTTATGGTATTTCTGCTACACTAGTTAATACTGGTCGTGGAATTTCTTCATATGATACTGGATCTATCACTAGCTATGCACTGTACATGGTCCTAGGACTAGTTTCTATTATCTTCTTACTGTTCGTTCATCTGTTTGAATTAGTGTCTATTAACTTAGAACTAGTTCTAATTTATATCTTCACGCTACTAACTCTAGGTACAGTTAATATGAGTACACCATCAAATAACATTCATCCATCATCAAACTCCCCTAAAGGAAAACAAGTAGGTTCACGTCCACAAACACGAGGTTTCTCTACTTCAGCAGCTTCAAGTGATCGTCCTAAAGGTTCTAAGGACGGGTCTGAACGAAAACGAAAAGGCAACAATCGGGATTTATCCAAATTTCCAAGACCTACAGAATATTCTATCTCTTTTCTTATTGGACTAGTGATTGGAGGTATTGCCTCTCTAACACGTAAAGCAGTAAATCCTGCTATTGAAAACGTTGTTCTACAATTCAAATTCCGGTTCAGACCAGAAAAAGTATCATTTATTGATCATCTAACATCTCTATATGGGCCTTATTGTGGAACTAGAGGTACTCAAGTCTCTGAAACAAAAGGATCGGGAGATTACACATATACTTACATTCGCTATGTAATGTATACCTTAGCTTTACCTTTCTTCTTTAGAGTCTATTGCCTATGTTATAGTACAGGAAGAAGTGGTACTCGACGTTGTATCACAGAAGCTACAATGGCTCAATTCAATCTTACCTCATTAGCTGCATTAATTATGTGTTGTGGTGAGTACACTACCTTAGCATATACAGCACCTTACCATGTGCGTTGGCGACAACATAGTGGACTAATGTTAGTTTTATCCGGACAATATACACGTGATGAAGTTGAACTACTTCGTCAACGTATCGTAGAACTAGGTTTTGATGCTAAATACACCGATGCTCATAAACGGCTACATCGAACACAACGGCACATTGTCATCCCTACAGAACAACTACCAGCACTTCGTACAGCTCTAAATGGACTTATCTTACCTTCATTTAATAACCTATTTGGACCCCTGTAATCTTTAACCTTAGGCCTACGGAGCTTATGGCGAGGAAGGGGGTGAGATAGTCATGGCTATGGGACGTAATCTACAACACATTCATCATTAGTGGTGGATTACGAGTTGGACATGTCATCTCTAAAGTAATTGACCGAGGACTGATCGAAATCGTTGGGCCTTATGGGTTCAGAGATGCCTTCACTAATGCAGGACGATCAGTAGCTAGCTACGACACTGGGGTAATTACAAGTTACGCTCTATATATTATCTTAGGACTAATTTCATTTATCTTCCTACTATTTGCACCTATTATGCTACATGAAGGTTCAATGGATAACATCTTTGGTGGTGATATTGGATTAATTCTAGTATATCTAAGCGCACTTATCTTACTACCTACAGCTAAAGCTTCTTCATAACTTATCATTAAACTCCCCTAAGTGCATTGAAATGTCGCCAAGTCAATGTGGAGATTTCGATACTCCTTTAAAAGTATATAAACATAGAACTATAGAGCTTACGGGTGGTCTCGTACTTCGCTTGCAAAGCCTACGTATTAGAGTTCAATTCTCTATGAGCTCTTCATAAGTATCTAAATGTTTCAAGATAAAAGTCATACATTTAAGGAGTGTAGTATAATGGTAGTATTAGGATCTCCAAAGTCCCAGGCGGTGGTTCGATTCCATCCACTCCTGTTTAAAGGACTTTAAATAGAGCAACAGTTAGAGTGTTATAATGTTAGCATTGATCTGGAATATTTGGACACTTCTAAAAGAGATGTGTTTCTAGAGGAATTAGATTAGTGGTTAAATCACCATTCTTACACAGTGGCTACAGCTGTTCGATTCGGCTATTCCTTATTGATCAAATATGGATCATACTATATATTATACGATTCCTTATGATACCATACGATCGCAGTGAGTGAAGTATAGGTTTAATTATCAAGTTATCATACCTAGTAGAGGCGGCATAATGATCTAATCTCTTAGTTTGATCATACACCTCAATCATACTAATGTGATGATACTACTAGAATCGCAAAGCTCAAGATGAGTTCTATTATCAGCTATGATTTGGTAATACGAGTGCGTGTATATGAAGGATATGATTTATTTATAATACAATTACTATGACCAAATTATTTACACTACTGTTTAACCCAGTATACTGTGACGCACCAGAACCTTGGCAAATCGGTTTCCAAGATGGTGCAACACCTACTCTAGAAGGTATCACAGAACTACACAACTCTATCTTCTTCTACCTGGTTGTTATCTCAATCGGTGTAGCTTGGATGCTTGGATCAGTTATGATCAACTTCCACAGAAGAAAATCACCTATCGTGTACAAATACATGAACCACGGTACACTTATCGAACTAGTCTGGACAATTACTCCGGCATTCATTCTTATTGCTATCGCATTCCCTTCATTCAAACTACTTTACTTAATGGATATCCGTACGTGCGGGGAACTGCTAGGGTTTACATCATTGGCAGGAGTACCTATGCGTGCCTTATCATCGAGCTGCACTGCATTAGTTCCTTTTGGCCCAGTGGGGTTAACACTTAATATGAGTTTCACACGGATGGTGCGAAGCCTAGTACACTTCCCTAAGTCAGTGATCTCTCAACTAGTAGGTCATCTACTAGGAGATGGTTGTCTAACTATTAGCCGCACTTCAACGGTACCATCTTTTGTGTTTTCTCAATCAATCAATAAACTAACTTATGTATGGCATGTATTCATGTTACTAGGTCATTATTGTAACAAACTTCCTCGACTTCACTTTAGTCATCGTGCAGGTACACTGCTTGGCAACATGTTTGTTATCACACGAAGTTATCCTATTCTTTCCGACCTTCATTCCCTGTTCTATGCTAACACTAATGGAGTGAAAGGTATCTCATTAGATCTTATTAGATACCTCGATCCTATTGCATTAGCATTTTGGGCTATGGATGATGGAGCAGCTACAACTAGTCGTTCAGGGTTTTACCTGCACACTAAAGGCTTCACTTTTGACGACGTGTATTTATTAGTAGGAATGTTACATTACCTCTTTGGTTTAGTATGTACTGTACAAAACCATAAAGGTCAACCAGTCATCTATATTACTAGAAAATCATTACCTGCATTCATTAGTTTAGTACGACCTCACTTCCACCCGTCTATGATGTATAAACTCTCAGTTCGCCACTAAACAATACTTTGTCCCTTCATACCGAAAGGTATGGACGTATTAATGTCACCATATGCTGGAAACTTTAAGCATGCTGATACTCTACTCAGAGTCACAATTTAGCATGTGTCATTAGAACAACCCGCAGGTAACTCTAAACTTTTCATTAGGGGACCCCAGAGACAACATGTGACAGACTCCTTGAGTCATGATATTGTCCAACTCTACTCTTAACCCTACTTGGCATACCAATTAGGGTGGGGTGAGCCCGGAAGTTATCTCTCCTTCTATGACTATTAAAGCTGTTGGACACCAATGGTATTGGTCATACGAATATAGTGATTTCGTTAACGAAGAAGGAGAATCAATCGAATTCGATAGTTACATGATCCCTGAAAGCGATCTAGAAGATGGACAATTACGTCTACTTGATGTAGATAACCGAGTTGTTGTACCTGTTGATACACACATCCGATTCGTTGTTACAGGTGCTGATGTTATCCATGATTTCGCTATTCCTGCTCTCGGTCTGAAAATTGACTGTTGCCCAGGACGACTTAACCAAACATCTGTACTAATCCAACGAGAAGGTGTATTCTATGGACAATGTTCAGAACTATGTGGAGTTTACCACGGATTTATGCCTATTGCTGTTGAAGCAGTTAGCTTAGAAAAATACCTAAGCTGGCTAGATTCACAATCATAGTACCTAATTATTTATTCCTGCTATAATATGCAGTTGACAGATAAATTTATTATCCAGGCATATGCCAATATTTTCACTCTAGTGGAGAGTCTTAAGGTATATTTATCTTTGACATCCATGAACACCATAATTTCTATATGTTAACCGCACTGTACAACCTACTAGAAGTTCTGATTGTTCTAGTACCTATCCTACTATCTGTTGCTTTCATGACTATTATCGAACGTAAAGTCCTAGCAGCTATGCAACGTCGAGTAGGTCCTAACAAAGTAGGATACTATGGAGTGCTACAGCCATTCGCCGACGCTCTGAAACTAGTAGTGAAAGAAACTGTTGTACCTGCACAAGCTACAAAAAGTCTATTCTTCTTAGCTCCGGTTATTACGCTAATTTTCAGTCTTCTAGGATGGGCAGTTATTCCATTTGGTGCTGGTCTAACAATTACAGACTTCTCACTAGGTATTCTGTACACACTAGCTATCTCATCAGTAGGTGTTTACGGAGTCCTATTCGCTGGATGGTCTGCTAATTCTAAATATGCTTTCTTAGGTTCACTTCGATCAACAGCTCAAATGATTTCATACGAACTAATCCTTAGTTCTGCTATCCTAACAGTTATTCTGTTAACAGGGTCATTTAATATCATTAGCATTATCGAAAACCAAGAAGCTACTTGGTTTATCTTACCATTACTACCTATGTTCATTATCTTCTTCATTTCTGCACTTGCAGAAACAAATCGAACACCTTTCGATCTTCCAGAAGCAGAATCAGAACTAGTAGCTGGATTCTTCACAGAACACAGTGGTATGATTTTCGTGTTCTTCTTCCTTGGGGAATACTGTTCAATCGTACTAATGTCAACATTAACAGCTATTCTGTTCTTTGGTGGATATAACATGCCAGAACTATTTATTAACGATACTTTCGTAAATCTACAAAGAATCGTATTAGGTCTTAAAACATGTCTATTCTGTTTCCTATTCGTATGGTTCCGAGCTACACTTCCACGTCTCCGATATGATCAACTTATGGTGTTCTGTTGGACAGGAATGCTTCCTCTGGCTATTGCACTAATTGTACTAGTACCTAGTGTATTAGTTGCATTTGATGTAACACCATACTAAATCTAAAATCACACTCCCCCTTCTATCTCGCCTCGCAGAGGCACGATTAACTGTACCACCAGTTTAGCGCTAGGCGGGGGAAAGGTCCCCTAAATTAGTATCAAAATGTTACTATTGTTTGACATTTTTGCACTTTAAAAGTGTGCCTTATTAATAAGAAATGACAAGTCTACTAAGCTCATAGTATAACGGTTAGTACTCACTGTTGATATCGGTGTAGCAGAGGTTCGATTCCTCTTGAGCTTAACGAATAGCATCGTGTATATTTTATATATACAAAATACTAACTAAATTGCTCTACTGTTTAACTCTGTTAATATAATTTATTGTTACGTTCAGTCTCTTGGACTAATATGACATGAGTAATTAGCTCACCTAGAACGGGGATTAATGTCAACAAACTATATAATATCATGCGACTACTAAAATCACACCCATTACTGGGTCTTGTAAACAGTTATATTGTGGATAGCCCACAACCAGCTAACCTTAGCTATGCATGGAACTTTGGATCTCTTCTAGCTCTATGTCTAGGTATTCAAATTGTTACAGGTATTATCCTAGCAATGCACTATACACCTAACGTAGATCTAGCATTCGTAAGTGTTGAACACATCATGCGAGATGTAAACTACGGATGGATGATTCGATACATGCACGCTAACACAGCCTCATTCTTCTTTATCTTCGTATACCTCCACATTGGTCGAGGACTATACTATGGGTCATACAAATCACCTCGAGTTCTACCTTGGTCAATCGGGGTAATTATCCTAGTTCTTATGATGGGTACAGCTTTCCTTGGATACGTTCTACCATATGGACAAATGTCACTATGGGGAGCTACTGTGATTACTAACATGCTTTCAGCTGTTCCATGGATTGGTCAAGATTTCGTACAATTTGTATGGGGTGGATTCTCAGTGAACAATGCGACACTTAACCGATTCTTCTCACTACACTACCTTCTTCCATTCCTATTAGCAGCTCTAGCTATTATGCACCTAATGACACTACACACACACGGAAGTAGTAACCCACTTGGTATTAGCTCTAACTCAGACAAACTACCAATGCACCCATATTTCATCTTCAAAGATCTAGTAACAATTCTTCTATTCTTCTTAGCACTAGCGATCATCGTGTTCTATCTACCTAACGTAATGGGACACAGTGATAACTATATTCCTGCTAACCCAATGCAAACACCTCCTTCAATTGTGCCAGAATGGTATCTACTACCATACTACGCAATCCTTCGATCAATTCCTAACAAACTACTAGGAGTTATTGCTATGCTAGGATCACTTCTGATTCTACTAGGAATGCCTCTACTAGATACAGCACGAGTTCGAGGTAGCCAATTCCGACCTCTAATGCGATTTGCATTCTGGGTATTCGTAACTGACTTCTTCCTACTAATGTACATTGGATCACAACACGCCGAAGAACCATTCATTACTATTGGTGCTATCGCAACAGCACTATACTTCGGATGGTTCCTAGTAATTGTGCCAGTTGTTGGAATTATTGAAAACACACTGATGGATATTGCAACAGATAAATAATTAACTATCCCCTAATCTCCTAGCTGTCATACAATTATTAACGCCAGCTATCTAGTACTAGATGGAAGGAATCTTACTAAGAGTATCTAGATATATAAAAGCTAAGATGAATATTTATAGGGGAAATCATATAAGGGCTAGTATCTCGTGTTTGCATCACGAGCGTTAGGGTTCGAGTCCCTATTTCTCCAACATCAAAATACTTAGCTTTCGTAGCTCAAATGGTTAGAGCACAGAACTGAAGATTCTGGGGAGCCTGTTCGATTCAGACCGAGAGCATAGATGATATAGTAGTTATCAAAAGAGCGGATACGTCTAATTGGTAAGGCAGCCGACTGTAAATCGGTCAGGATATTCTCCTACTGCAGGTTCAAGTCCTGCTCTTCTCATGGTTTCTTTTAGAAAGAAAAAATATAATGGTAATCCTAGTTCAATGGTAGAACACTCCATTGTGGTTGGAGATATCTCAGTTCGATTCTGTGGTTTTGCCCTAATTTTACAATAGCATGAATATTAAGAATTTAGAATACTCTTTAAAAGTGTGAAAGTGTATGTTACTATGCACTTGTCATGTCTCCAACAGGAGACGATTATAAGATCCATTTATACAAATTATTATCATGCTATCAGCACTATTACTCATTCCTATTCTTGGATCATTAGTACTTCTTCCTATGAGTGGAGAATCACCCGCTAGTGTAACTCGAATGAAAAAAACAGCACTAGTAGTGTCAATGATTAACTTTATCCTATCTCTGGTATTATGGGGAGAATTTGATTCTAGCTCTGTACAATACCAATTTGTACAAGAATTTAACTCTCTTAGCTTCTGCCACCTAAACCTAGGTATTGATGGAATTAGTCTATATTTTGTCCTACTAACTACCTTAATTACACCTATCTGTATTCTATCTAACTGGGATAATATCAAATTCGGTATGAAATATTTCCTTATTGCGTTCCTATTAATGGAAACACTACTTATCGCAGTGTTCGTAGTACTAGATCTAATGCTATTCTATATCTTTTTCGAATCTGTACTTATTCCTATGTTCCTAGTAGTAGGAATTTGGGGTGGTTCAGTAACTCGAATTCGAGCTTCATTCCTTCTATTCCTTTACACACTAGCAGGATCACTATTCATGCTTCTAGCTATTATGGTTATTTACTATAACATTGGAAGTACAGACTTTGCAGCACTATCACTATCAGAAATGACATTAGACGGACAAAAAATCCTTTGGCTAGCCTTTTTCCTGTCATTTGCAGTAAAAACTCCTTTATTTCCGTTCCACATGTGGTTACCACGGGCTCATGCAGAAGCTCCTCTAGCAGGTTCTATTCTACTAGCTGGTCTATTCCTAAAACTTAGAACATATGGATACATTCGAATTCTAATTGGGTTCATGCCAGATGCTACATCATACTTCTCACCTCTAGTACAAACTATTGCAGTTGTAACACTTATCTATTCATCTCTAGCTACAATGCGACAAGTAGACTTTAAAGCTCTAGTGGCTTATTCATCTATTAGTCACATGGCCATTGTAGTATTAGGTCTATTCTCTAACACTATTGTAGGAATTGAAGGAGCTATTGCTCTATCTATTGCACACGGAGTAATTTCTCCAGCTATGTTTACTCTAGTAGGAGGTGTGCTTTATGATCGGTTCCATACTCGAGTTATTCGATACTACCGAGGTCTAACTGTCTACATGCCTGTATTTGCTATTGTATTCTTCCTAACTACAGCATTTAACATGGCTGTACCATTATCACTTAACTGGATCGGTGAAGCACTAAGTCTAGCTGGAATTTTCCAAAAAACACCTATTATTGGTGTTCTAGGTGCATCAAGTATCGTGCTTTCAGCATGTTACAGTATTTTCCTATTTAACCGACTAGCTTTCGGAGCTTACTCACAATACCTATCATTTACTAATGATATTACACGACGTGAATTTATGGTAATGCTACCACTATTACTAGTAGCAGTTATTTTTGGTATTCTACCTAATGTAATCTTCAGTGATCTACATGTAGCTGTATCAGATCTAATTTATGCCACACCCTAAACAAATATAAAACTCCCCTAAAGTATATCTACCATAAAGGATTCTTAAAAGTATGACCAGGTGGAAGTCTATTTGGTATGACGCATCGTTTGGGTCGGTGATCTTGCAGGTTCGAACCCTGTCCATCTGACATAGTAGTAATAACGCAACTAAGCTTATTACTATAGTTGCCATAGCTCAACGGTTAGAGCGAGATACTGTTAATATCTAGACACAAGTTCGATTCTTGTTGGGGACTTTAATTCTTGGTAATGCCTACTCGAGGCTTTGACCTCTTGTTTATTAGCTTATAGCTCATCTCTAGTATTATTGACTAGATGTGAGAACATGAGGAGTGATGAAATATTTACTCTAATGTAGCTGCACATTTTAGACTGACACACACATGAACACATTTATTCTTGACTTATTAGCTTTTGGTGCTGTATTATCTGGTGTACTAGTAATTACATCTAAAAACCCAGTTATTTCTGTACTGTTCCTTATTTCTGTGTTCATTAATGCTGCTGGTTATCTACTAGTATTAGGTGTAGGATTTGTAGGAATCTCATATCTTATTGTGTACGTAGGTGCTATTGCTATTCTATTCCTATTCGTAGTGATGATGTTAAATATCCAAATTAGCGAAATCGTATCAGTAGGACGAGAATACACTAAAAACCTGCCATTAGGATTCATTGTAGGATCAATGTTCTTCTTTGAACTTCTATCAATCGTACCAGCATCATACACTGAAGCAGGAGAACTACCATTAGGTCTATTCAACTATATTAACGGACTATTCTTAGGTGTTAATAGCCCATTCATGAGTTCAGATGTCCACATGACATTCACTGGTCCAGGTGCTGATGATAGCTTTGCCAGCTTCCTACAAATTGAAGCAATTGGTCAAGGTCTTTACACATATGGTACAATTTGGTTACTTCTAGGAAGTGTTATTCTGTTATTAGCGATGTTAGGACCTATTGCACTATGTCTACGGTCAGCAACATCAGACAAATAGATCATAATATTTATAATTCCCCTATAAAAATAGTAAATATTACAAAGATTGATGATGTATCGAAATATCCATTTATAGCTATAGCTATGAGAAGTCTATAGTTCTACCAGATATTTGGATACTTTTTGGAGGGCTGAAAAAAGGGATTGAACCTTTATCTTACCGTTATGAGTGGTAGGTTTTAACCAATTAAACTAAATCAGCTCAGATGATAGCATATTAATAGGCCAAATCTTGTTTACCTGCTAATTTAATCTTTATTAACCTAGTGATACACGACACTAGTGGCCTCACACGGGAGTTTATATCATATTTCGACACAAGATAAGTATTGAAATGTTCGTCTCTTTCACATTACCACAGCTCTTACTGTTCTTATTAAAGACATGCAATAATTGGCCTCAGACCTTCCTGACAAGTTTTCACTTGCCTAGCTGTAAATATGCAATATCATCACACTTTTAAGGAGTGTTTAATCTTGTCTTATCCTATTATTTAGAATCGTCTTTAAAAGAGAGCATAGTAATATGAGGCAAATAAGGCAAGCATGCCGAAACTGGTATACGGTTCCCGCTTAAGATGGGATGTTCTTTGAACGTGAGGGTTCAAGTCCCTCTGCTTGTATAATTTAAAAAATAAAAATCGCGAAGTAGTGTAAAGGCAACATATCGGTCTCATAATCCGAAGACAGTGGTTCGATTCCTCTCTTCGCATATAGGAAATATATATATATTTATACTCTAAAATAGATGCTATCGTATAACGGTTAATACACTTGCCCTTCACGCAGGGAATGAGAGTTCGATTCTCTCTAGCGTTAATGTAATTATTGTTTATAAAGATTATTTTCTAGTTTTATTAATCCTTACTGCCCGCATAGTTAAATGGTATAACACAAATCTTGTAAATTTGAATCTTTGGTTCGATTCCAGATGTAGGCATAGCCTTATAGTAGTATTTTAATATCCTCGTTCATTGTCAGGAATAAGATACACCCAAAAGCTAGGCGAATGAATGATCTTTAGGGTAATTGGCAACCCGACCGCTTTTGGTGCGGTAGAGTCTTTGTTCGAATCAAAGAAGATCAGGAGGAGAGTCAAGAGAACATAACTCAGTAGGTAGAGTGGTTGACTTTTAATCAATTTGTCGTTGGTTCGATCCCAACTGTTCTCAGATCTTAGAGACAGTTTATAGCCCTGATCTTGATTAGTACATTTAGATAGATAAGGAAGGACACAACTAAGGAGAGGTGGATTCGGTTGCTAACTGAACGGAGTAATACTCCTTATGGGTTCGAATCCCATTCCTTCCGTTTATTAACACAGCATATAATTATGTAGGGGATTTAGAAAGTGCATATCTGTATTTAGATTATTTAGTAGCTCGTTGGCTAATCCACACTTTCACTGTGAATGCACCTTTTTTGTTTTTAGTACTGTATGATGCCATATCTACTAATGATAAGTTGTTTTTAGAGAACGAACCTACTTGTACTGATTGTACTGTTTTACGCGGTTGTGATCGTTCTGTCATAAGACGTCCTGACACTCGTACCTTGATACCTACGATATGTGAAGGTAGATGAGAATCAGTCATTGCATCTGTGTTTTTAACTGGTCCAATGACTCCAAATAATCGTTCCATAATTTGTGCTAGTGTGTAATCGAGTGTATTCATAGCGATATATTGGGCCATAATATAACTATCCATATATGGGTAGTGTAATTTAACTAGACGTAGTTCTACAGGTCGTCCAAAAATACTACTTAGTGCATCACCTAGATTGTTTACAGTGTTATTGTTTAGTGCTCCATTTGATGGCACATAATAAAAAAGATGAATAACTACATGATCTCTCGCAATAGTAATAATTGGTCGACCAGCTAATACATCAATAGGTGAAAAGAAATGTCCAATTAATACTAAAGCACTACGTTGTGCGTTAAGCATAGACATATTACCTTTAGCAAAACTATGACTTGTAGACATTACTTGTCCTTCCGGTAAAAAGTATTTAGATAGTTGTTGTGTTAAGATTTTGTTCATAAAGAATATTAATATTTAAACGTTTGACCATTTCCATAAGAATCTTAAAAGATCCTTAATATAGCGTACTCCTTGAATACGTATACTTTTATGCCTTTGATAAATTATGTCACGGATATAATCAATTTGATACAACACGAATATACTATGGAAGCACTCAGACTCGAACTGAGAACAAGAGATTAGAAGTCTCTGATATTAACCAGCTATACTATGCTCCCTTTGATAACTTTAATAGTGTTTAAATGTCTTAATTAACCGCCATATTTGTAAACTTAGGGGAGTGTGTTAGTGTCAATCAATTTGACATTAAATTGTGTTATCCAAACACACCATCTGATCCCCACCAGTATACTGCAGCGTATAGGAATAACCATACGATATCCACAAAGTGCCAGTATAGAATTGCTGATTCTAGACCAATGTGGTGTTCTGCTGTGTAGTGGTACGCAATGATTCGGTATAGACCTACTGCGATGAATAGAGTTCCAATGATAACATGGAATCCGTGGAATCCTGTTGAGAAGAAGAAACATGATCCGTATACTCCATCTGCAATTGTGAAGTCTGCTTCTACATATTCTAGTCCTTGTAGTCCTGTGAATACTAGAGCTAGTACGATTGTAAGTGCTCCACCAAGAATTGCTGCTCCTCGGTTACCTTCGATAAGTGCGTGGTGAGCGTAAGTCACAGTAGCACCACTTGAAAGTAGTAGGATAGTGTTAAGTAATGGTACAGTCATAGGGTTAAGAGCTGTAATTCCTCTTGGAGGCCATTGAGACCCTAATTCAACTGTAGGTGCTAGTGATGAGTGGAAGTATGCCCAGAAGATTGAGATGAAGAAGAATACTTCAGATAGGATGAATAGTGATACACCCATTGTTAGTCCTTTTTGTACTACAAGTGTGTGGTCACCTAGATATGTTCCTTCAGTTGTTACGTCTCGGAACCATAGAATGAATGCGAATAGTGTCGCAAGGAATCCTAGAATTAGGAATGTGAATCCGTGTGCGATCCCGTGCATGTATAGTACACCTCCTGCCATCATCGAGAAGACAGCGTTAGCCATAAGAATAGGCCATGGAGAGAATTCTACAAGGTGATACGGGTGACTTTGGAATAATGCTCGAGGCATTGATAGTGCTGTTGTCATAATGTATGTTATTGTATAAGACGTGTCGATATAAAGACACTGCTGGGATCTATAGTGTCAGTTCTACAGAGAAAGACTAAAGAATGTTCACTAGACATTAGTATACCTAGAAAATTTAAGTATATCTAATATGATTGTGGGACTTCTATAGCACACTTTTATAAATACACAAATAAACATGAATATTTTCGTATTAAACCGGAGTCTCTAACAGTGAAAGATCTGTATATAACTCCTCCTTATCTCGTTTTATTTATGAGTATTACTTTATCTTTAAAAAGACTCCACAAGTGTCAAAATGTTGGTATCTATTTGTATGGATTTGGTTACACTATTGCTTTTACTAGATTTGGTAAATAACTATGTAAAAGTATAATATAATATGGACATTTAGGTGTAAGTAGTTAAAGTGATTGTTAGGGATGCCTAGCGTACATTCAGATAAAGGAGGTGAAAACACCAAAAGCTAGTATCATAAGATAGTATTAGCAATCCTAAGGTAAACCGAGTATATACTACGCAGTGAACTGAAACATCTAAGTAACTGTAGGAAAGGAAATCAACCGAGACTCCATTAGTAGTGGCGAGCGAACATGGATTAGCCTACACACTCATATTATTATAGAATATCTTGGAACAGATAATCCGTAGAAGGTGATAGCCCTGTATATAATAGATGAGTGGTATTAATCAAGTAGTGTGGGAGATAACCTGCATGAACATTGGGAGACCATTCTCAAAGGCTAAGTATGAATGTACTGCGATAGTGAAGAGTACCGTGAGGGAAAGGTGAAAAGAAAGTCGATGACTAGTGAAATAGATCCTGAACTAGCAATCATATAAGCAATGAGAGCACTACTAAATTTAGTGTGTGATCATGTACCTTTTGTATAATGGGTCAGCAAGTTAATATAAGTAGTAAGGCTAATAACCCCAGCGAAAGCGACTGATTAGTATATACTAATGCGGGACAATTACTTATATTAGACCCGAAACACGGTGATCTACCCTTGACCAGATTAATTAAATAGATCGAACGGATCAATGTTGCAGTATTGTCCGATGAGTTGAGGGTTGTAGGTGAAAGGCCAATCTGACCGTGAGATAGCTGGTACTCCATGATAAGTATTTAGGTACTGCCCTCTTTAAAAGATTTACGCGGGTACAGCACTGATTACCATGTCTGATTGTGGTTACACATTTGGACTCAATTGGGGGATTGAGAGATTCTACCATTGGTAGTTAACCTCGGAATAACGTAAATTGTTTTAGAGGAGACAGACTATTCATGATAAGGTGGATAGTCATGACGGAAACAGCCGTAAGCATAGATGAAGGTCCCAAAGTAGTGATTAAGTGAAAATAAGGAAGTCATGACTCGCATACAGCTATAAGATGAGCTTGGAAGTAGCTACTCTTTAATAATAGTGTAACAACTTAGTAGTCTAATGAGTCGTGGCGCCGAAGATTAACGGGTCTTAGATCACTCACCGATACTATGCCGTCCGGGATCCCCTTAAAAGGAACTGGATTGGGTAATGGAGCATCCGGCATGGTTGAAGGATAGTGTTTCATTGTCTGGACATAGCCGGAGAGAGAATGCTGACATGAGTAACGTAGAAAGTCGATATAATTCGACTCGCCGAATGAGAGAGGGTTTCATAGAAATGTTCGACAGCTATGAGTTATAACGGTCTCTAAGGTCTTTGGCTAATGCTACTGACTGATGAGTTTACAGTAGAAAGTCTTATTTTAATAAGGCCAAGAAGATAATACTGTTACATCCATATTGGATATTACCGTACCCTAAACCGACACAGGTTCTCAGGTAGAGTATACTAAGGCGATGAGATAATACAATATAAGGAACTCGGCAAATTACATCCGTACACTCGATAAGAAGGATGACCATGGTTATATGCTAACTATGGTGGCACACAATCGAGAGGCATGACTGTTTACCAAAAACACAGGCATCTGCTATATTACACAATGTTGTATAGGTGCTGAATCTTGTCCAATGCCATGATGATAACATGGGTGAATTCAAAGTCACTTATGGAATATCTGGTGAATGATAGTCTTAACTATAAGGATTCTAAGGTAGATAGCTCCATTATCGCTGCCTATACTATCAGTATTTACTGATAGTATGAACACCACTATATGCATGAAAGTCGTAAAGCTCAATTCAAAGTAGTATTAAATGCTTATTTTGATTATGAGATTAACAATCGATAATATGCAGGTAACCTCAAAAAGAGGATCCTCAGAGACTACATGTGGTATGCTAAGCTAGTGTCTAAATATCACTATTTGTCTGCCTTAAGAAGGACCAACACTAGAATAGCAATGATATAGTCCACGCTTGCCCTAAAGGGATGAGCTAGAAGAGCGAAATTCCTTGGCCACTAATTATGGTCCTGCATGAATAGAGTAACAATGCCTCTGCTGTCTCATATTGTATCTCAGTGAAATTGAATTAGCCGTGAAGATGCGGTTTACGTGCGGGTAGACGAGAAGACCCTATGCAGCTTTACTATAACCAGTTATCGATCTAAACCTCGTCAGGTGTAGAGTACAAGGGAGTCGTTAGACGTCAATGAAACACCTTGACTGATGAAGGAATGGATCTTATCTAAAAAAGAGACAATGACTGGCGGGTAGTTTAACTGGGACGGTTTCCTCCAATAAAGTATCGGAGGACTTCAAAGGTATGCTTAAATTAGATGGAAACTAATTCGCTACGTAGAGCGAAATCAAGTGTAAAGGCATAAGCATGCTTAACTGTAAGACCGATAGGTCAAACAGATACGTAAGTAGGACTTAGTGATCCGGTGGTTTGGTATGGAACGGCCATCGCTCAAGAAATAAAAGTTACGCTAGGGATAACAGGGTAATAGCGCGCGAGAGTTCACATTGTCCGCGCTGTTTGCCACCTTAACATATCGGGGAATATTAACAGCAATGTTAATACAGTATCCAACTATATGCTGGGACGCTATATCACATTTGAATGCTTGAATATAGCACAGAAATGTTTAAATGTATAGCCAATCAGCAGGTAAGTGTGAGATTAGAAATTATCACACACCTCAACGATCACACGTTGGCTACCATAGTGAATGAACTCTAAGTCACTGTGGTAGAAGATATGATCTATCTCTGTTATGAAAAAACAGAGGAACAAGCGATGTCGACTCATCTTATCCTCTTGGTGCACAAGCTAAGAAGGGTTCTGCTGTTCGCAGATTAAAAAGGTACGTGAGTTGGGTTCAATACGACGTGAGTCAGTATGGTTTCTATCTTCCGCACGGAAAAATAATCAACACTAGATGGATCTTTAGTACGAAAGGACTTAGATCTGTGTTCCTCTGGTGTACCAATTGTTGGATTACAATCTGGCATCGTTGGGTAGCTACGAACATCAAGGATAAACGCTGAAAGCATCTAAGCGATTGAAGCCTACTAGTAGAGATAATATAAGGCTAGAGATAGACTATCTCTTGATAGGTCACATGTGTAATCATCGTAAGATGTGCTAGCTAAGTGATACTAATTAGCCAATAGACTTACACCTACCATATTTCCCCTAACTCTTCTTAAAAGTAGTACATAATTTTACTATACCCTAAACAAGTTAAGATTGGTTAACTTATTTCGATACTCACAAGTGTCGAAATATCTTAATATATGCGAACTTATGATTTCAAAATTAACATATAAAAGTGTGGTGATATAATATGACCGAGTGTCTATATTTTCATACTTATCATAAACATGCTATAGCATGGGACATAAAAGTCCTATTTTAATACACTACTTAGATATATCGGTTTAATTCGGTGTGTTTTGTTAATGAGGATCTAAGCGGAACTT